GGCGTTTGCCCCCGATTCAATCGGGGGATCGAATTGATTATAGAAACATGAGTTTAATTAGTCGATTTATTAGTGAACAAGGAAAAATATTATCAAGACGTGTGAATAGATTGACCTTGAAACAACAACGATTAATTACTCTTGCTATAAAACAAGCTCGTATTTTATCTTTGTTACCTTTTCTCAATAATGAGAAACAATTTGAAAGAACCGAGTCGACCGCTAGAACTACTGGTTTTAAAGCCCGAAATAAATAGGCTTACTTTTTCTTCACTTGAATCATAATTACAAGAATCTAGATTTGAGTGAATCTAGATTTGAGTGAATCTAGATTTGAGTATCGTGTCGTAAGAAAAAATGAATCGGAAAAAAAGAAATCTGTTTTTATTGAATTGAACGTGTTCATTCATTTTGACTACTTTAGTATATTTTCTCATACTAATTTCTACTCTACCTTCCCGGAGTTCATTCTCCGGGTAACTCCATTTAAATTATTCTGGTGGATTCTTTCCAATCTACTTCCTTTATGATTTCGTTCGAAATCATATAAAGACAATTCCTATTTGATATAGCTATTTGTGCAAGTATTTTACGGTTAAGAAGCAACTGTCTCTTGTACAGATCGTGTATTAATCTACTATAACTATAGGATACTCCCCTTTCGCGAATTACTGCGTTTATCCTAGTGATCCACAAACGACGAAAATCTCTCTTTTTCCTATCCCTATCCCGATGAGCCGAAACTAAAGCTCTTATTTTCTGTTGAGTAATAGTTCTAGTAAGCCTTGAATGAGCCCCTCGAAAGCTTGATGCAAATAAACGAATTTTTGTTCTACGTCTCCGAGCTATATATCCCCGTTTAATTCTGGTCATTGAATAAATGAAACTTTGACGAATAACTAATTGATTGCCTTTCTTTCAGTTATTCTTTTCCCCCTTCCTAGTCTATTAATAACAAAACGAATTTTTCCAATGTATAAAATCAAAATTCCAATGGCTTTGGCTACTCTAACCTTCCCGACCACGATTTTTTTTTTAGGTATTTCACTGCGAAATAAGACAGAACTAAGAAATTGTATTTTCCTAGGTATCAAAAATATAGTAAATAAAAGAAATAAAAAAAGAAATAGTGGGTTCCTTCGTTTCTATGGTTACTTCTTAAACGGTGAGGTCTTCTCTATACACCGGAGCCTTTACTTTATACTTTAATTTACTATTTAATCAACTAATTGATGTTATTGGGAACTTGTATAGTTCACACGCTTTGGCTCTACCCATGAATTATCCAGTAATAGGTCTTTCACAATCAGATCTACCTATACAGTAACGGTATTTAATTATGAAAGTTTGCTGGGTAGCTGACCCTCTTAGTCCGTTTAAATAAGATTTCCTCCGCTTAATGGATAACCATTTGTTACCAATGGAGAATTTCTTATCATCTTAAATTCAGGTGATTGGATTTACACCAACGGAAACCATAAACTTCATACACAATAGAGGGATATGGTAGAGTTTTTTTTTTTAATAATGGATGGAGTTCCTTTTTCCATCCTATCCCATTCACCGGTACTGATCATTGATACTGTAAAAGTAGTTTTCTTGCTTTTGTGCCAGCTCATGATCTAAACGAGTCGCACATACACCCTAGTACATGTTCCTCGACGCTGAGGGCACCCCCGAAGAGCGGGGGATTTCGTGACATTTCTGATTGGCTGTCTTGTATTTCTAATAAGTTGTTTAATAGTTGGCATGTTGAATCGTATACATAATATGATGGGTTGGTTTAGATTGATCCTAACCGAATGATGGTGAATTACTTCTATTTAATAGAATATTCAATTCGAAGATAAAATCTCAAATCACAGATTTGCGCGAAATCCATGTTATTTTCCCTGAACCGCTACAAAATCAACAATTCCATAAGCTTGGGCTTCTGTTGCTGACATAAAAATATCTCTTTCCATATCTTCGTGTACAACCCAGAAGGGTTTGCCCGTTCTTTCTGCATAAACCCTTGTGAGGGTTTCACGCAGTTTCATCAGTTCTACCGCTTCCATGACAAATTCGCCTACTTGTGCCATATAAAAAGCACTATAAGGTTCATGTATCATTACCCTGATGATATAACAAAATAAAAGCTTCCCCTATCTCGCATGATAAAGCAAAGAGAAAAGAAAGATAAAGAATAGAAAAAAGATAGAATTGAACAACCGTACAGGCATCTTTTGTGCATACGGCTCTACAAGAAAATTGACCCCCCTCCTTTCTATTGAAGAAAGAGAAAATAGAATCTATCAGACTCAGATGGGTAAATAATCAAATTGCCATCCTTCCTTTCGGAGGAGTTCAAAAATACTATGATGGCTCCGTTGCTTTATATGTTTATTTTTTCTTTTTTTTGTCTGTGATTCAGCAATCCCAAAGTTTCTTTTTAATCCGATCAAATAAGGAAAAAATCTTTTTTTTTTCGTACTCTTTCATAACATAAATATTGTTAAGA